ACATTCGAATAATTAAACGTTTCACAAGTACTGAACTAGATTTATTGTCATAACCAATAATTTCCACGGGTTCGTAAAAAATCGAATCGTTTAAACCATGATCATGAGCAAACGCATAAATATACTCCTGAAAAAGAAACGGATATAGGAAGTGTTGTTGCCGAGATCTATCTTTTTCTAAATATCCTTGTAATTCTTCCATTTACATTTCTACTTGCATTTACATTTCTACTTGAGCCAGAGGCAGGAGGTTTTTCTTGGTTTATCAAATGATATATACATAGTGCAATATGGTCAGAACAGGGTATTATGTATTGTATTATGTATATAGTATAGTAAGAAAAAAATATATACCCCGGAAAAGAAAGAGGGAGTCCAATCAACAGATCTTTTTACCTTCCTTTTCTATCCAATTGGTTTATGTTCGTTATAATTACAACAGGAGAAAAAATCCTTTATTTTTGCAACCCAATCGCTCTTTTGACTTTGGAATAAATTCTATTTATCAATATACTGTTTCTTCTACACATCCGTCTACAATCCATAATAAAGAATAATTAGGATTCTGAAAAAAAAAGAAAAAATCAATGGTTCACTCACAGGAGAACCCACTCTTTCCCGCATTAGGCACTAATTCATTTTTAACGTCTAATTAGATCGGGTAATCATTCCAATTAAGAACATAAGCTCGTTGCTTTTTATTTTACCAGAATTGGAGCCATAGAGCTCTATCCATTTATTCACTAGACCCAACTGTAAATGTGAATTTCTTTTGTCCCCTTCCAAAAATCAAAACAATCTTTTGGAACTGTAATGATCCGGTAAGGATAAACTCAAAGTTCTACTTTAACTTTGACTTTCATTTCAAATTAAATAAATTAATAAAATCGAAAATCTAATAAAATAAATTTATTATTTTATTAGATTTTCGATTTTATTACGACATGCTGTTTTTTCCATTCATTACCCTTGAGGATCAGTCGTGGTCTTATAGACTATACCAATAGTCTGGACGAATTTGTTGCTTCATCCAAATGTGTAAAAGATCATAGTCGCACTTAAAAGCCGAGTACTCTACCGTTGAGTTAGCAACCCGGATAAATAGGATATGTAGATACGATCAAAATATAAAAATCAATTGAATTGCACTGCACGACCCTATCAAAACATTGAACTAGCAACACATCGAAAAGAAAGATTTTCTGATCAATTAGAAACACAAAATACCAAAGTTAGCAGATCGGATTAAAAATATTCCTAATCGAAATGTAAAAATTATGGCAGACCACCCATTTTTTATCAAATTCTTTTTTGATTTTCCCTAAGAAAATACATCTTGTATGAGAGTAAATGCAGCAAGGCAAACCCATCATTTGAGTGAAGGAAACAAAAAAAATCAATATGGGGGGGGGATAAACAGCCCTATTTATCTACGATCGAATTATATTTGTTCGATACACCATTGTCAATATAAAAGCAATGTTGAGAAAGTAAATCAAGTAAATAAAATAAAGACTTGTGTTGGATTGGCACAACATAAATAAGAAATTGGAATGGAAAAAATTAAGGAAAAGGTAAATAAAAAATCCCCGGTTTATTCAATCAATAAAAGTACGATAAGCAAGCTTAACCCCTTGTTTGTTGTTAAATTCAATTCCCCCACCAAAATATGAATAAAGCAAGAAAAAGGAAAATGGTGTGTAAATAGAAATAATTACACAAGGATAGATACTAGTTACCCTTCCCTACTTTATTTTATTTATTTAATAATTTTGTTTTTTCCTTTAATTAACTCAAAGTTCTTTCTTTAAAGAATTCTGCCTTCTTTAAAATATCATAAACAGTTCCTGTAGGTTGAGCACCTTTTTCAAGGAAATATAGAATAGCAGGAACATTTAAATAAGTTTGATTCTTTATCGGATTGTAAAAACCTACTTTTCGAAGATCTCTTCCTTCTCTTCGGAATCGAACATCAATTGCAACGATTCGATAGATGGCTCATTGGGATAGATGTAAATAAACAATGCCCCCCCTAGAAACGTATAGGAGGTTTTTTCCTCATACGGCTCGAGAAAAATGATTCCAATTTCTGTATATAATAGCAAGTGGATCCATAAAATCATGAATTTTACTATAATTTGAATTGAGTACTTTTTTCTTCTTCCTTACAGAAAAAGGAAGAAATCTCATTCATACTCATAACTCAAGTTGGGTAATTCTGACAAGAGAATCCTTAGACATTTATTGAGCCGTCTCTAAACTCTTTTGTTTGTCTCATTTCGAATCTATTTTTATTCCTCAGTCTGATCCAATTGTTGAGACAATTGAAAATAGTGTTTCCTTGTTTCGGAATCCTTTATCCTTGCTTTGTGAAATCATTGGGTTTAGACATTACCTCGGGGATCCTTATTCCTTTCAAAATGGCAGCAACATACCTTTTTTTGTTATTTCTTTCTATATAAATAGAATATGAATGATTGATTCCCTTGTGATACACTTTTCATCGAAATAGTTTTACCAATTTCGGAAAATTTGACTTTTCAAACTTGTTCTGAATTTGAACCTTTCGATTTAGAATTTATATATAGTGAGGATATACTTACAGAGTTGGTCTAACTTATTGATTTTCACTAACCCTAGATTCTTTCCCTTGAAAAATGAATCAATCCTTTCTTCTCGAGCTTCATCATGTACTATTTACTTATAACCCAACACAAATTAGGTTCCGGGCAGAACAGAACAAACTATGTCGAGCCAAGAGCATCTTCATTACTATAGAAGATGGCGGATGTAAAAATCCACAGCCGACCATGTCCTTCAAGTCGCACGTTGCTTTCTACCACATCGTTTCAAACGAAGTTTTACCATAACATTCCTCTAATTGAAATTTCAAAGCGGTATGGAATTGATTCAATATAAAATCATGAATAGTCATTGGTTCAACCGGTATATAATATTTCTATCTATGGATAAATAAGTATTTATCCGGATAAGGGTCAGCAAGGATCGAATTTATTTAATTTAACCCCATATTCTATCATATGAATTGAATTAAAATAAGGATATTCAATTTTACCCACATTTGACACTTGATTCCGTTTGTGAGAAACCAAACGAATTCTCAGATATGATTCTTAGAACCATTCTGAAAATTAATAAGAAAAGATTTTTCCCTTTAACAAATTATTGTTTCATGTGGAATGCAGTGTGATCCCATCTTTCGTTTCATGAAAAACGATCTGGGACGGAAGGATTCGAACCTCCGAATAACGGGACCAAAACCCGCTGCCTTACCGCTTGGCCACGCCCCATTTTTATTTCTATTCGATATTAATCAACACTAATATTGGTATTGGTTATTCGTCAATCCCAACCCAAATACACAAAAACATATGGGATATTTTGTTGCTAGGATTCAAGACATGTAGATATAGAATCAAAAAAATTCATTGATCATTACATAGAATTCAATTAAGATATTGTATGAAAGTTGAATTCCTTATATTCTCATTTTAGAATGATAATGGGGGGAGGGATTTTTTATTTGGGAAAGTCCGAACCGAAGAAAAAGAAGGATTTCTTGATCTGCCTTTTTCATTTTTCCCTTATAAAAATAACTCAAAATTATCTAATCCACAAGAACGAAATGCTTGTTATGCTTAATATCTTTAGTTTAATCGGTATCTGTCTTAATTCTGTCCTTTATTCGAGTAGTTTTTTCTTCGCCAAATTGCCCGAAGCTTATGCCATTTTCAATCCAATCGTAGATGTTATGCCTGTCATACCTGTACTCTTTTTTCTCTTAGCCTTTGTTTGGCAAGCCACTGTAAGTTTTCGATGAAATCTTTAATACTCTGCTAAATTGATGATGTATTCGATAAAAAAATTCTAAAAATTGATAAGATCAGATAAGTCTTACATTACGAACCCTCGATTCAAAAATCAAAATTCTTGTATATTGAATGAATAACCGCAGCGATGAATTTGGATCAGCCTTTTCCCCGTTCTGACCTTCCGGTGAGTATGGACTATTAGGTACTCCACAATACCTAATTATTGATATGACAAGAAATTTCGGGTAACGAATGAATCAAAATCTTATTACAAATAAATTCGTCTTATTTTTCATTTTTTGGGGTGTCAAAACAAAAAAAAAATGGTATATGTGGTAAAAAATAGGCAATCTATTCCCCTTTTTCAAAAAAAAAAAATGATCTTGGAGATTGTGTAATGCTTACTCTCAAACTCTTTGTTTACACAGTAGTGATATTCTTTGTTTCCCTTTTTATCTTTGGATTCTTATCTAATGATCCAGGACGCAATCCTGGACGTGAGGAATAAAAAATTTCTAGTTTTTTTTGCTTTTTTCTAAATTAATTCTTAATAATCTTATTTGTTTCATACATTTAACTATGATAAAATCAAGGGATGAGAATCTTTTCGAATTCGAAAATACCAAGTGATCAGAGAAAGCGGAAAGAGAGGGATTCGAACCCTCGGTACAAATAATTCGTACAACGGATTAGCAATCCGCCGCTTTAGTCCACTCAGCCATCTCTCCTAATTCCAAATTGAAAATTTGTTATGTGATGTAACACGTGAAATAAAGATTGATAAAAATCCACCTTCTTCTCTTTATTTTCTTTTTTCATTTGATTTTTATTTATTTAATCTTATTTAACTTTATTATTATTATTTATTTTATTATATTATTCTATTTTAATAAAAAAAAAATTTTATTATATTATTAAAATAGAAATTCGAAATATTCTAAAATATTCTAATAAATAATAGAAATTTTTAAAATAGCTATTAAAATTTAAACTTAAACAAAGTATTTAATATTTAGATAAAATAATTTAAATAAAATAAAAGTAAAGGTATATATTTATACTAAGAGATATATATTTATTATAGTATAAATATATTATATATAATAAAATATGTAAAAATATGTATAAGAAATATAAGAAAAATAAGAAAAAAATAGAAAAAAGCAA